TTCGATAAATGTTGGTTGATCGTATATTTCATTATAGTTATATGATTCAGAGTATCATTTCCTATTTGATCCCTTTGAATTCCATATTCGAAGTTGCGATCGGATCTATTCATTAAAAAGAATCGATTCGATACATTTCTTCCATAGGTGCTATATTGGATTTGAATCAGATTTCGGATCAATCTATATTGATTGACTGCCTCCATTATGTTGTTGCTAGCAAATACCGCTGTTTTTAGTTTGGGATCTTCCAACTCATTCCCGCAGTAGATCCGGACCGATTTTTTTCTGATCCTTCGAGAAAAAGATTCATTCTCCTCATAAAAAAGAGGAGGTAGAACCGATAAAGATTTCTTTTTCGATTCATCTCTGGAGTTGAATACCTCATTCAAGAATTTTTTTTGATCCAACCCGTAGGAATCAATAGAAAAGGCAAATCCCCTATGAAACACCAGATCCGGCTCGGTTATTGATAGAGTGAATAGATCCGCCATTTCTGGGAATCTCTCTTCTGATTCAAAAAAATCGTGGCGTAACGCGTACCCCCCTTTGTTCCGGTCATGGAATAGATGAAAGAAATCAAAAAATGGATTTTTGTTCAAGAATGAAATCTTATTGGAACTGTCCATATCCGGTTCATCCTTCGGAACCAGATCACATCCCGGATCTGGTTCCGAAGGATGAATTGAGACGGTATCTTGTAAATACGTAATTATCTTGAATATATCAACCATTTCTTTATTTTCCGCTCGCCTGGAAGGGACAAAAGAAACATCTTGTTTTTTCTTCAACAATTTATGATCTCTAGTGGACCTCTCAGTAGGATTCGAACCCAGATGAAGTTCTGACCATCTGTCAGAGAAAAAAGAACGAATTGATCTTGTAGGATTCCCAATAAATTCTTCGATTTCTTCCGGAAGCAGATGATTATTCATCCGCTTCTCAGGTTCCGTGAATAGCCAGGACATGGAGGAAGATCCAAAAAGGCATTTCGGGAATCGATCTGATTCTATCTCTGTTCGTTCCGTTTGAAGAAAGGAAGGATCCCAAAGAATCGATCTCTCTTTTAGTTGCTGAATCTCTGTTTGATCGATCAATGTGTTATATTCTGAATTCTCATTTCTAACGGAATCGAAATGATCTCTGGATTGATCAGAAGAAGATCCTTTCCATTGGCTAGAATCCTTTACTTGAACGAAAATAGATCTTGTGGAATCATATTGAATATTTGACAATACATTCCGTACCTTGCTAAAAAACCGATCCTTGTTTACCAACCACACATTGTCTAACCAAATCCAATTCTCTCTCGAGACGTTCCTCAAAAAATTCGATTCGTGCTGATTCTTCCCCCAACTAACGAAGAGATCTTGGCGGAATTGCCACATATTAAATTGAGCACAATTTTGCAAAGAAATACCCCACTTGTTTCTCGAGAAGAGATGGGAAACATGCTCAATATCATTGGATTGCATAGTTGCCCCAGCTCCTTGTTGTTTGAAGAAACTCTCCCCCTGAATTGGTCTTTTTTCACGAAAAGCAGACATGAGATAACAAATCAAGTCTTTCCCTAAGATTTCGAATAGCTGTCCCGAATTCAAGTTGATTATGTTTCGTTTCTTCCTCGGAGAAAGACGATCAAAAAATTCCCAATCATGGTCCTTGCGGATCGGATCATCCGTATAGGATAAAAAAAGAAACTCCAGATATTTGCTATCTTTCTCTTTGAATGAGATCTCAATTCCAGCTACGGTTTCATTAGATATCTGACAACTAGAATCCCTCTTTTTTCCGATCCGGTTCCTCCACCACCGCGAACCCCGGTTAGATTCAGGCATGATACGCTTTTTATTTATTGGGATAACCCAAGTACTCTCTTGCGGATCCATGAAACAACTCTCAGAAATCTTTTTCCCTTTTGGAAGATACAGGAGCGAAACAATCAACCTATTTCTATTGGAAGACCAAAAAGATTCTTCCAATGTCTCCTTTCTGGGTCCAATGGAATTCATAGGTATAGGAAGAAGCCCCATCAAATAGAGATTTTTTCTTTCGACCATCTTTCGATTGTTAATACGAGATATAAGGACCACTACTACAAGCAGTACTACACCTTTGGTCGTGAAATATCGATTGCTTGTTGCACCCTGTGAATCACGTGAAAGTAGGATACTCCAAATTCGGGGGTCAAAGAGTTTCATAAAACGTTCTTGGTGGAAAAAAATGTGAGTGAAAGATCCCACTGAATCGAATTTGATCCATGAATCTAAGAAATAGTGATAATTCTTGATCTCTCTCAATTCGAATATCCAGGATTTGAATTGATGTCGTTTCATTGATTCCTCCTAAAGATTTCATTTCAATTGGAATTTGGTTATTCACGATGTACGATGATCCCCGTTAAGCATCCATGGCTGAATGGTTAAAGCGCCCAACTCATAATTGGCAAATTCGTAGGTTCAATTCCTGCTGGATGCACGCCAATGGGAACATTCAATAA